TATTCAGTCTTATTACGGGTGTATGTAAGTTTAAGCAGAAACGTAGGCAGAAACGTAGGCAGAAACGTATGCAGAAACGTATGCAGAAACGTATGCAGAAACGTAGGCAGAAACGTAGGCAGAAACGTAAGCCGAAACCTAGGCAGAAACGTACGCAGAAATAAGGTAATAAGCAGATGAGTAGAAGGGTTTTAACTTTCGATTCTAGAGTCACGGCCTAGTATTATCATTTAATTATACTCATGTAATTATATACGTAGGCAGAAACGTAGGCAGATACTTGGGGCGATACTTGGGGCGATACTTGGGGCGATAGATGGTGTTTTTAGTAACTGCCGCAATCTAACTAGATAACCAGTTGAAAATATCAGCGGCGGTTTCATGATCATTCCGTAATCTGTATTTTCCATTCAGAGGCCTAGAAACCCAAATTTCACGGCCACCACCAATTTACCACCAAAAAATCGATATTTTTGCAGCTCGATTCCGGGATGGCGGAGTTTAAGGTGTCTAATAAGACTGTCCGACGAATGATGTCCCGTTTATCAGATAATAGGGATCGAGGACTGGAATCCGGCTTGGAACGGTCCACAAAAGCAATGTTACCATCATGTGTGCCAGAATTGCCGAATGGAAAAGAGTTTAATCGAAATATCGAGAAAAAATGGCCTAAGAAGGGGTTTGTACGGTCACGGCGTAACTTGGGTGAAGGGGGGGGGGAAAGACGAAAACCTGCGGGGTATCCCCGGGGGGAAAAGCACTTATGGTGAGATTACATTATGTCATTCGAGCATTCATTTAAATGCACCCCACAAGAGAGGATGCGGAATCAATGCAGCTGCATAATATGTCCACCCTTGGACTAATGCCCGTGATCTGGCCCTGTGGGGATGAATTAAACCTGCATGCTATGCACAGACCTGTGAGATGCCGTGGGCCCACTCCAAGATGCTAATGAAGACCGGGACCCCCCGACTATAAAAATACCAGTAATTGAGCTGTCATTAAGTGGTCTGAGCTTGTAAGCAGGTCCCTGCTACATAGAAGGGATACCTTTTAAGACACATTCTGGGCCCGGTTACGATATGTGTCCATAGATTTAACTCCGTCAGATACCTCCTGTAACAGCGACGGCGAGTTATACTTCAACTGTGGACCATTGGAGGTATATCGTCGATCTGGCGCCGATCGATTAAGTGGGTGACGGGGGTACGATAGCGCTTTATGAGTAGGGGTCATGTCCCCAGTCCAATTGGGAAGAGGAGCCGCCAATCCCGGTGCGTACCCGTTGGGCTGGCATATTCATGTTATATTGATTTACTTGGGATTAATCATTTAATGTTTTTATTAGATAGACCATGGTAGTTAATTATGAAAGTATGTTGAAATGATAAGCGTGATGTAATGCAAGTTGAGGCTTTACCTTGATAATATGACTAGGGGCATTAAGTTGATGGGTAAAGGAGTTATGTAACCCTTAAGGGGTAAAATAAAACATAATTAAGTTAAAGCATTACGCCAGATTATCTGGAATCGAGGAATTTGGAAGATCCAGTTGGACTCACTTGGGTTATGATACGAATGAGCTCGAGCAAGGGAAGGTCCTATCAAGTAGTCATAATATGAACCGCAACAACTCATTCTTAGGGGAACAGTATTTATTATGTCAGATTAATAAGTTGTAATATTAAGCTTTTTTAAGGGTTATGATATGCTTGTTGAACATATATTAATGGTGATTATACATAGTATGATGAAGTACATATATGTATGAATGTAACTATATATATTAATGCTGATTATACATAGTATGATGAAGTACATATATGTATGAATGTAACTATATATATTAATGGTGATTATACATAGTATGATGAAGTACATACCGTGATAATGTAGATTTTACATATTATGTGGTTATAAGTAGAATGCTTATCTTGAGATCAATTATATATATTAATGCTGATTATACATAGTATGATGAAGTACATATATGTATGAATGTAACTATATATATTAATGGTGATTATACATAGTATGATGAAGTACATACCGTGATAATGTAGATTTTACATATTATGTGGTTATAAGTAGAATGCTTATCTTGAGATCAATTATATATATTAATGCTGATTATACATAGTATGATGAAGTACATATATGTATGAATGTAACTATATATATTAATGGTGATTATACATAGTATGATGAAGTACATATATGTATGATAGCTGTACATATAGGGTAGAGTGCGCATATGTGGGTGTTGTTTATGGGGTGGTTGTTACAAGATTTTGAGGAGTTTGTTTTCTAGGTGGCCTAGCGTTGGGATGAGGAGGATGAATATGAGAAAGTAGAGTCCCGAGCTGACTTGGCCGATGATGATGAAGGGATTTTCTACTGGCTGTCCGCCGATCCAAGTTAGGATGGATGTGGTGGCGATTAGGGACCAGAATAGTGCTTTTGCGGCTGGGCGGTATGCTAGTGACCGGAGTTTTGAGGTATGGGTTAAGGGTATGAGCAGCAAGACTAGGATTGATAGCAAGAGGGCGAGTACCCCTCCGAGTTTGTTTGGGATGGAGCGAAGAATGGCATAGGCAAACAGGAAGTATCACTCTGGCTTAATGTGGGGGGGAGTGACTAGCGGGTTGGCAGGTGTGAAGTTGTCCGGGTCTCCAAGAAGATTCGGGGCAAGTGTGGATAGAGTTGCAAGGGCTCCAAGTAAGACAAAAAAGCCAAGGAGATCTTTGTATGAGAAGTAGGGGTGAAATGTGATTTTGTCTAGGTTGGGGTTTAAGCCTATCGGGTTGGAGGATCCCGTTTGATGTAGGAACAGGAGGTGGATTATGCTTGTGGCGGAAATAACAAAGGGGAGGATAAAGTGGAATGTGAAGAACCGTGTGAGGGTGGCGTTATCCACTGAGAATCCGCCTCAGATTCATTGGACAAGGTTGGTGCCGACATACGGGATGGCTGAGAGGAGGTTGGTGATTACGGTGGCGCCTCAGAAGGATATTTGGCCCCATGGAAGGACATAGCCCACGAAGGCTGTGGCTATTACAAGTAAAAGTAGGGCTACCCCGATGTTTCATGTCTCTGTGGATAAGAAGGAGCCATAGTAGAGGCCTCGCCCGATGTGGAAGTAGATGCAGACAAAAAAGAGGGATGCTCCATTAGCATGAAGGTTGCGTAAAAGTCAGCCGTTGTTTACATCTCGGCAGATGTGGGCGATAGAGGAGAATGCGAGAGAAGTGTCGGCTGTATAATGCATAGCGAGTAGTAACCCAGTGATAATTTGTGCAATTAGACACATCCCTAGGAGGGAGCCAAAGTTTCAGAAGTAGGAGATGTTGGCTGGAGTGGGGAGATCAATAAATGAGCTATTAATAATTTTAATGAGTGGGTGGGATTTCCGAATCGTGGGGGCCATAAGTTTTTGTAGTTGAATTACAGCGGCAGCTTTTCAAGTTGCAGGTCTAGGTTAGAATCCTTGTAGAAATAAATGATAATAGAATTGTGTCTGTTGATGGGGCTTTTAGCAGTGGCTTCTAACCCCTCTCCATATTATGCGGCTTTGGGGTTGGTAGGGGGCTCCGGGGTTGGGTGTTTAATGTTGATTAAGGGGGGGGTTAGTTTTTTATCATTGGTGTTGTTTCTTATCTATCTTGGTGGGATAATGGTCGTATTTGCCTATTGTGCTGCGTTGGTGGCGGAGCCATATCCCGAGGCGTGGGGCAGTCGTGCGGTTTTATGGTATCTCGTTATGTACATTATTTTGTTACTTGTCTTGCGGGTGGTGTTAGCGGAGTGTGGGGAGATGAAGATTTTAGGGGGGTGTGGGGGGTGGGGGGTAAGTTATGGGGAGTGATGGGGAGTTGGGGACACACTTTGCAACGGTGGGTGAATTTTGTTTTTAGGGGGGTGAGCGTTATTGTTGACTTTGTTTGTAGTTTTGGAGATGGTTCGGGGATATAATGGGGGGGGGGCTTTACGCGCTGTGAGGGCGGATGGTGCGAAATGCCAGCAATAGGGATGTGGCAGTTGGGGTGAATTACAGCATTATCCTAGTATTAGGGTTACACATGCAAGGGTGATAAATAGAACGGAAAGGTAGGCTTTGATTTGGGCAGTTTGGGTGAGTTGAATAAATTTAATCGGGGGCAGTTGGGAGGTTTCTAGTTGGTTTGGCCCAAATTTTTTTATCAGGATAGATTCTACGAGGTGGGTAATAAGGCATCAGGCTAGGTTGAGGGTTGTGTTAGAAGATAGGCGGTGGGCAATCTGATTAAAAAATAGGGGGTCGTATTTTTTGGCTCCATAGCTTGTTAGGGGGGTAGTTCAGAAAACTTTTGCTAGATCATAGGCAATGATGAAGGCAATGAGTGTAATAATGAGGGCAGTTAATTTTATGTAGATGGGCATAGAGTGGGTGAGGGGGTGGTTGGATAAGGTAATACTGTTGACTAACAGGCCTGCTGTAATAGTTCCGGCGGCAAGGCGGGCTAGTGGGTTTAATACTTGGCTGTTGTTTTCACTGCATGAAAGGATTGGGTTTACTCGGGCATGTATCATTGAGGCGAAATAGATTAGTCGTATGCTATAGGTTGCGGTAAAAGCAGTTGCAATTAGGGTTATTAATAAGGCTATCGAATTAATGTATGATGTGCTGGCTGCTTCAATAATAGCGTCTTTAGAATAAAAGCCGGCAAGAAAGGGGGTCCCTATTAGGGCGAGGCTTCCAATAGAGAGGCAGGTTGTTGTTATAGGGAGGGCGTGTTGTAAACCCCCCATTTTTCGAATATCCTGTTCATCATTAATGGAGTGGATAATGATGCCAGAACATAAGAATAGTAGGGCTTTAAAAAAGGCGTGGGTAGAGATGTGGAAAAAGGCTAGGTGTGGCAGGTTGAGGCCAATTGCTACCATTATCAAGCCCAATTGACTAGAGGTAGAATAAGCAATAATTTTCTTAATATCATTTTGGGTTAGGGCGTATAAAGCTGCAAAAAATGTTGATAGTGCTCCTAGGCAAAGGCAAATTGTTAGGGCTATTGAGTTGTGTGAGAGGAGAGGGTGGACTCGAATTAGTAGAAAAATGCCGGCTACTACTATTGTGCTAGAGTGGAGGAGGGCAGAGACTGGTGTTGGGCCTTCTATTGCTGAGGCAAGTCAAGGGTGAAACCCAAATTGGGCAGATTTGCTTGCTGCAGCGGAGATAAAGCCAATAAGAAGAATGGTGGGGGAGTTAGATGAGAGGATGTGAGGAAGTTCAATTGATTGGGCATTTTTTATTAGTCAGCAGAAGGCCAACAAGAAGCCGATGTCTCCCAGGCGATTATAAAGAACGGCTTGAAGTGCTGCAGTAGCGGCGTCACTTCGGGCATGATACCAGCCGATTAACAGGAAGGATATAATACCGACGCCCTCCCACCCTACAAAAAGAATGAGGAGATTTCCAGCGCAAATAAGAGTAATTATTGCTAATAGGAAAATTAAAAGATATTTAAAGAATTGCTCAATATTAGGGTCAATTTGCATATACCAGATTGAAAACTCTAGAATGCTTCATGTAACTAGAAAGGCAATTGGCATAAAAATAATAGTGTATACGTCAAATTGTGTTGTGAAGGAGAGGTTAGTAATTCCTAGGTTGAATCATTTTGTGTTAGCGGAGGAGCTTATTTGGCCCTGTAATGTGAAGATAATTAAGGGGGGGAGGGATATAAAAAATGCTTTTTTTACTGCATTTTTAGCGGCTGAGTGAAAGGCTTTTGATTTAGAGTTTATTAGGGGTGAAATAATTAAGATAATTGAGGAAATTGTTGTCACGAGGGCAATTGTATATATGGAAGGCATGACTTACACGGAGGTTTAACAAGGTATAAGTGCGAGCAAGCATGGAGTTGAACCATGTAGTGAGGAATTAGCAGTTCTCACTTCGCCGGGCAGGCTCGGGGAAAGGTCTTAATTTACTATATACAGAAAAGTAGTTCAGGCTTAAGAATAAGTAGAGACCCTGGTAAAATGTGTAGTAAAAGTAGAAGGTGTTCGCGGATAAGCGAGGGGAATATGGTTTTGATGTGCTTAGGGAAGGGGCCCCGTTGGGTTGTCCAAAGAACATAGAGGGTATAAGCGGTTGTGAAAATTAGGTTGAGAGCAACAATTATGAAGGCAATAGGGGATCAATCGAAGAGTGAGACTATAATTATTACCTCCCCTACAAAGTTGATTGTGGGGGGGAGGGCTAAATTAAACATGGCGGTGATTAGTCACCATGCTCCAGCAAGGGGGAGAATGATCAACATTCCGCGTAGTAGAACCATAGTTCGGCTGTTTGTTCGCTCATAAGAGGCGTTGGCAAGGCAAAATAAGGCTGAGGAAGTAAGGCCGTGGGCGATTATTATTACTATTGCCCCAGAGTAACTTCATGAAGAGGATATTAAGGCGGCGGCGATTACAAGGTTTATGTGGCTAACTGATGATATGGCAATAAGGGATTTTAGGTCGGTTTGTCGCAGGCAGAGGAGTGCAGTGGCTAAGATGCCGAGGATAGCGATTAACATGATGAATAATGTTTGGTTTAAGTTAGTTACTTGTAGTAGCGGGGAGGTTCGGAGGATCCCGTACCCGCCTAATTTAAGCAGGGTGCCGGCTAAGGTTATAGAGCCTGCGATTGGGGCTTCTACATGGGCTATAGGCAGCCACAGGTGAAAGTAGTATATAGGTAGTTTTACTAGAAATGCTATATTACAAGTTATTCAAAATAGTCCTGGGAGGTTCATTGCGGTTTGGGTAATGTGCATGGTGTGGGTGAAGGCAGGGAATAGGGAGCCGTGCAGTGAGTAGAATTTTGTAAGTCAAATTATTAAGGGGATTGCCCCCAGTATTGTGTAGAATGCCAAATATATGCCTGCCTCTAGTCGTCGTTCCTGAGAACCTCATCGGGTAATAATAATTATGGTTGGAATTAAGGAGGTTTCGAAGAAGATGAAGAAGAGTATTAAGTCTGAGGTTGTAAAAGCTAGGAGGGTTGTGAACTGTAAAAAAATGTTATTAGCAATATAAGCTCGTTGGCGGTTGATGGGTTCAAGACGGATTTTGCTTTGGCTGGCTAGCATAGTTAATGCGAATAGTCAGCAGGTTAAAATGGCCAATGGACCAGAGATTTTATCAATAAAGAAGAGTGGGTGGGAGAAGTCGAAGTCCTGGGGAAAAATTCAGGAAATAGAAAGTAATGCTGTAAGAAATCCCTGAGTAGTGATTAAGGTCCATAGGTGCTTGGGGGATGCCAGAAAGGTGGTAATAAACATTAAAATTCAGGCGGAGAAAACTATTAGCATTGAAGGAGGTTTAGGGTTTTTAGGTTATCACTGCCGTGTGAACGAGCTGTGGCTACTATTAAGGAGAGACCCAGTCCGGCTTCACAGGCCGATATTGTTAGTATAATAAGGGGGGCTATAAAGGGAGATGAAGATAGTTGGTTAGGTCAAAGACTAAGTCCGGTAAAAATAACTAGTATTATGCCCTCTAGACATAATAAGGCTGAGAGTAGGTGTATTCGGTGGAAGGATAATCCAGCGAAAACAGTTGAAAATATAATAATTAGGGTGGGAGTCATAGTGGTGTTATGGGTTTAAACCATAATTGACTAAGTCGAAATTAGCTGTCTTTTTTGGACTAACACCTCATTCGGCTCACTCGAGGCCGCCCTGGAGCCATTCGTAGATGAGGCCTAAGGTTAAAAGAGTGATAATGATGAAAGCTCAGATGAAAGCGGCAGCTGGATTTGGGAGTTGTATAGCTCATGGGGTTGGGAGTAGTAACGCGATTTCTAGGTCAAATAGGAGAAATAGGATGGCGATAAGAAAAAATCGCATTGAGTAGGGGAGTCGGGCGGAGCCGTATGGGTCAAAGCCGCATTCGTAGGGGGAGAGTTTTTCTGTATTTGGGCTAGTTAAAGGTAATCAGAAGCAGACAGCCCCTAAAATAATAGACAGTAGGAGAGTAATAAGTAAGAACATTAACATTATTTCCTCTCGGGGTTTCACCGAGGTTAAGTAATTGGAAGTCATTTGTATTAGTTATACTAAGGAAATAGGAGCCTCATCAGTAGATGGAAACATAAAGGAATAGTCAAACAATGTCAACGAAGTGTCAATATCATGCGGCTGCTTCAAATCCGAAGTGGTGCTGAAAGGTGAAGTGGAAAAATAGTTGGCGTAGGAGACATAGGGTAAGAAATATAGAGCCAATGATTACATGAAGGCCGTGGAATCCAGTAGCGACAAAAAAAGTGGTGCCGTAAATTCCATCGGCGATTGTAAATGGGGCTTCGTAGTATTCTGCGGCTTGGAGAGATGTGAAGTAAAGTCCCAAGGTGACTGTGATAATTAGGGCTTGAAGGGCCCCCTTGCGGTTAGCTTCTATAATACAGTGATGGGCTCATGTGACTGATACTCCAGAGGCCAGCAAGACTGCTGTATTTAGGAGGGGGATTTCCATGGGATTAAAAGAGGCAATTCCTGTAGGGGGTCAAGATTCTCCAACTTCTGGAGCTGGGGCAAGACTGGCATTGTAGAATGCCCAAAAAAAGCCGAGAAAGAAAAATACTTCAGAAGTAATGAATAGAATTATGCCATAACGAAGGCCTTTTTCTACTGATGTGGTGTGGTGACCTTGAAAGGTCCCTTCGCGGACGACATCTCGCCATCATTGATATATTGTTACGGACATAAGACTTAGGCCAGCTATTAAAACGATAAGGGTATTAAAGTGAAATCATGTGGCGAGACCTGATGCTATTAAAAAGGCGGTGGTAGCTCCCGCTAGTGGTCAGGGGCTCTGGTTAACTATGTGGAAGGCGTGAGCTTGGCTGGTCATAAGTATTTTCTTGAAGATAAAGGCTTAGTAATAATACAAAAACATAAGCTTGAATTGTGGCGACTATAATTTCAAGGGTTACGAGCAGGGTAAGGATTATAAAGGTAATCACGGAGGCAGTGGGGGATAAAAGGAAAATTACAGGGATTGCTGATGATACGAGGTGGATTAGAAGGTGCCCAGCGGTTAGGTTGGCAGTAAGTCGGACTCCTAGCGCTAAAGGGCGGATTAATAAGCTAATAGTTTCAATTAAAATCAGGGCTGGGATAAGCGGGGTTGGTGTTCCCTCTGGCAGAAAGTGAGCAATGGAGTGTGTAAGTTGGTTGCGGAAGCCTGCGAGGACAGTTGTAAGTCAGAGTGGAATAGCTAGTCCAAGGTTAATGGAGAGTTGTGTGGTTGGGGTGAAAGTATAGGGTAATAGGCCAAGTAAGTTTGTGGTTAAGAGGAGGGTTAATAGGGATGCAAATAGAAAGGCCCACTTATGCGCTGGCGTGTTTAGAGGCAGAAGGAGTTGTTTTGAAAATAATATAAAAAGTCAGTTTTGAAAAGCTTGTAGACGGTTGTGTACTCACTTAAGTTGTGGTGTTGGCAGAAGGAGTCAGGGAAATAACATTGCTAAAGGGGTGAGAGGGACGTTTAGTAGGGTTGCGGGGGCAAATTGGTCAAATAGGTTTATTGTCAGGTTCAGGTCCAAGTTTGACGATTGAGTGTCTTTATTTTTTTAATATTAAATTTACCAGGGTTGATGTGAAGTAAGATCTTTTGGGGAGCTAAAGATGTGAGGATTAATCATGTCATAATAAAGTAGCAGAATCATGGGACTGGGTCGAGTTGTGGCATATCATTAAGGGCGGGTTAAATCACCTTCCTACAGCTTAAAAGGCTGTTGCTATTCCACAGCTTCTTAATGAGGCGTCTTGGGCGGTTTTGGCCCACTCCAAAAATTTTCAGACCGGGAGGGCTTCAATTACAATGGGCATAAAACTGTGATTTGCCCCGCAGATTTCAGAGCATTGTCCATAGTAAACTCCCGGGTGGGTAATTATGAAGGAGGCCTGGCTGAGTCGACCTGGAATAGCGTCTGATTTTATTCCTAAAGCTGGGAGAGCCCATGAGTGAAGAACATCTTCGGCGGTGATGAGAATGCGCATGGCTGTTCCGATGGGTGCAGTTATGCGGTTATCTACCTCTAAGAGGCGGAAGTGTCCTGATTCTAGGTCTTTGGTGGGGGTTATGTAGGAGTCAAAACTTAAGTCTGGGAAATCAGAGTATTCATAGGTTCAGTATCATTGGTGTCCGACTGTTTTTATAGTCATATCTGGGGTGTTGTTTTCATCTATCAGATAAAGGATACGAAGTGAGGGGAGAGCAATAGCAATGAGGATGATGGCAGGCATAACTGTTCAGACCATTTCAATTTCTTGTGCATCAATTGTGTTTACACTAGAGAGCTTTGTTGTTATTAGAGTGGAGATAATGTATAGTACAAGTATGCTGATTAAGAATACTGCTATAAGAGCGTGGTCATGGAAGTGAAGGAGTTCTTCTATAAGAGGTGATGCTGCGTCTTGAAAACCAAGTTGTGAGGGTTGTGCCATAGAGGGGTACAAGAATTTCACTTATAATTTTGTCTTGACAAGGCAATGTTATAGTTTAACTAACCCTTCCACCCCCCACACAAGAAAGTGGCAGAGAGGCAATGCGTCTGACTTGAAATCAGGGTACGGGGGTTCAATTCCTCCCTTTCTCGTATTAGTTTGATGGAAAAGGTTGATTCTTCAAATGTGTGGTGGTGGGGTGGGGATCCCAGGAGTCATTCGACGTTAATTGTGTCAAGTTTTAAGTCAGTTGGATTGCGTTTAGCGGTAAAAGCTTCTCAAATAATAAATATTATTAATATTACGGCTACAAGGGAAATTATGGAGCCAATTGACGAGGTGGTATTTCATAGGGCATATGCGTCTGGGTAATCTGAATAGCGGCGGGGTATGCCTGCTAAGCCCAGGAAATGTTGAGGAAAAAAGGTTAGGTTCACTCCGACGAATATGAGGGTGAAGTGAATTTTAGTTCATAATTTGTGGAGAGTAAAGCCTGCAAATAGGGGGAACCAGTGGACGAATCCTGCCATGATAGCAAAAACTGCTCCTATTGAGAGGACGTAGTGAAAGTGGGCAACTACATAGTATGTGTCGTGGAGAACAATGTCGATTGAAGAGTTAGCCAAGATAATTCCGGTAAGTCCTCCGACTGTAAATAAGAAGATAAACCCTAAGGCCCATAATATGGGGGCTTCTCACTTAATAATGCCGCCATGCATTGTGGCTAATCAGCTAAAGACTTTAACTCCTGTTGGGATGGCGATAATTATTGTGGCGGATGTAAAATAGGCTCGTGTGTCAACATTTAAGTCAGTGGTAAATATGTGGTGAGCCCATACAATGAAGCCCAATAAACCAATTGAAAGCATTGCTCACACTATTCCTATATACCCGAAAGGTTCTTTTTTACTGGAGTAGTAGGCGACTACGTGGGAGATAATACCAAAGCCAGGGAGAATTAAGATATAGACCTCTGGGTGGCCAAAAAATCAGAATAAGTGTTGGTACAGGACGGGGTCTCCGCCCCCTGCCGGGTCAAAAAATGTAGTATTAAGATTTCGGTCAGTTAGAAGTATCGTAATTCCAGCGGCTAAGACGGGGAGAGAGAGCAGTAAGAGGACGGCAGTGATTAGAACAGATCAGACAAAGAGGGGGGTCTGATATTGGGCGGTGGCTGGGGGTTTTATATTAATGATTGTTGTAATAAAATTAATGGCTCCGAGGATAGATGAGACTCCTGCTAAATGAAGAGAGAAGATGGCGAGGTCAACTGAAGGGCCGGCATGAGCTAAATTACCTGCTAGGGGGGGGTAAACAGTCCAGCCGGTGCCGGCACCGGCTTCTACTGTAGAGGAAGCTAGGAGAAGAAGGAAGGAAGGAGGGAGCAGCCAAAAGCTTATATTATTTATTCGTGGGAAGGCTATATCAGGGGCTCCAATTATTAAGGGAACCAGCCAGTTGCCAAAACCTCCAATTAGGACAGGCATAACCATGAAAAAAATTATTACAAATGCATGGGCGGTTACGATTACGTTATAAATTTGGTCATCGCCGAGCAGGGTTCCCGGTTGGCTAAGTTCTGCTCGAATCAGGAGGCTTAGGGCTGTTCCGATTATTCCAGCTCAGGCACCAAAGACTAAATATAATGTTCCGATGTCTTTGTGGTTGGTAGAGAAAAGCCAGCGGTTAATTATCACAAGTAAAGTGGCCGAGCAGGTGGCGGATTGTAGCTCCGAGGACAGAGGTTTAAGCCCTCTCTTTACTAGGCCCTGTGGTGTAAACACGTAGGGTTGCAAACCCTAAGACGCAGATAGCATCTGCCGGGGCTTCTTGGCTCTATTAAGGCACGGGTAGAATGAAGCTCGCCGGATTGAGTATTTAGCTGTTAACTAAACTATTACGGGATCGAGGCCCGTCATTCTAGGGGTCTCTTAACTTAAATAGCTCGACAGAGCATCCGCGAAATGATCTAGTGCCCTACAGAGTTGGGGGCGACAGCTAAGATTCTAAAGGTCAGTGTACGGCTCAGACTTCATAGGAGATGTGGCGATAACAGATAGTCATAAATAGGCAAGGTCTATTTTCTGGCAAATTCTGACGTATAATCTGCCGGGGCTTCTCCCGTTTTACCCAGACGGGAGAAGTAAATGAAGTCCGCTGGATTGAGTGTTTAGTTGGCTAAGTTGTTACATCGTTGGAGTTTGTCTTGTAGAGGCTTTATCTTAATTTAAAGAGCTTGAGTTGCATTCATGATATGTGGGTTAATATTCCACAAGTCCTACAGAAGCTGAAGGGGTTTAACCTTCGCTTAAGACTTTGAAGGTCTTTGGTCTATTAGCCTAAGCTTCTATACAAGAAGAATGGTTGGGGTGAGGGGGAGTAGGGTTAAGGCCATAGTATTAGTGGTAGCGAGCATTAGTTGGGGTTTTGTAGAAGTACGTCAGGTGGCTGTTGAGTTGTGGGTGTTTGGTGATAGGGTGAGGGTAATAATATAAGTTAGGCGTAGGTAGAAGAATAAGGCTAGTAAAGAGGCTAGCATAGCTATCGCGGTAATGATAATTATATTTTGCTTGATTAGTTCGAGGATGATTAGTAGTTTTGGTTGAAATCCTGTGAGGGGAGGTAATCCTGCTAAGGAGAGGAGTGTAAGCATAGTGGTTGTAGTTAGGGCAGGGTTTTTAGTTCATGAGGTTGAGATTTGTGATATTTTTGTGGTGGAGAGTACAATTAGAGAGAGGAATGTGGCGGTTGTTATGATTGTATACATGATGAAAGTAAATAAGGAGAGCTGTGGGTTAAATTTTAAGATAAGGGTTATTCACCCAAGGTGTCCGATGGAGGAGAAGGCTATGATCTTTCGAATTTGGGTTTGGCCGACTCCGCTTCAGCCTCCAATTAGGATTGAAATGAGGCCAATAATAACTGTTAGGTTTGAGCTGGTATTAGGGGAAATTTGAAGTAGGAGGGTTAGGGGAGGGATTTTTTGTCAGGTGGACAGGATAAGTCCTGTTAACAGGGAGGTTCCTTGGAGAACTTCTGGTAATCAGAAGTGTAAGGGAACTAGCCCTAGTTTTATTATAATGGCAAGAAATATCGGGTTTATTATTAGGTTTGGGGGGTTATTAATGTCTCATTCTCCCGTTTGTATAGCGCTTATAAGGCATGAAAACAACATTAAAGCAGAAGCTGTGGTTTGGGTTAAGAAGTATTTTGTGGCTGCTTCAATGGCTCGTGGGTGGGGCGTTTTCGTTATAATTGGGAGTACAGCTAGGGTATTGATTTCTAATCCAATTCAGGCAAGAAGTCAGTGGTGGCTTAATAGGGTAGTGATGGTTCCGATGATTAGGCTGATAGGGAATATTATGAGGGCGGGAGGATTTATTAGTAAAGGAGGGATTTTAACCGACATTGTTGGGGTATGGGCCCAAAAGCTTGTTTAGCTTACTTTACTAATTAGTAGCATAGAGGAAGTGCAAAGAGTTTTGATCTCTTATGTATAGGTTCGAGTCCTATCTTTTTAAAGGAAGTGAGGGGGTTTAAACCCCTATAAGTCTCCCTATCAAGGAGGTCCTTTATTTTCGGGCACGCTTCCACAGGAGTGGGGGGGAAAAAAGAAGAAATGTTGGCATTGAAATATGAAAAATGACCAGGGCTAAGGTTAATGGGAGGAAGTTTTTTCATAAGAGGTGTATAAGCTGGTCGTAGCGGAATCGAGGGTATGAGGCTCGGATTCATAGAAAACACATGGCTAGAGTGGATGCTTTAATTATAAGTAGTGTTGTGAGCGTAGTTAATATTGGTGTGTAGGAATTAAGAAATATAATGGTTGAAAGGGTATTTATTATTAAGATATTGGCATATTCTGCTAGGAAAAATAAGGCGAAAGGCCCTCCGGCGTATTCAACGTTGAAGCCTGAGACTAGCTCGGATTCACCTTCTGTGAGATCAAATGGGGCTCGGTTTGTTTCGGCTAGTGTTGACACAAATCATATGAGGGCTAAGGGTCAGAGGGGGAGAACGAGGTAAATATGTTGTTGGGAGAGGCTGAAGGCAGAGAGGGTAAATCCTCCTGTTAAGAAGATAATACACAGGATAATTAGGGCCAGGGTGACTTCATAAGAGATGGTTTGAGCAACGGCTCGGAGAGCACCGATAAGGGCATATTTTGAGTTTGAGGCTCAGCCCGATCCTAGGATCGTGTAGACTGTTAAGCTGGAAACGGCGAGGATGAATAGAATACCAAGGTTTAGGTCCGAATATGGAATGGGGAGTGGGAGGGGGATTCATATAATTATGGCAAGGGCTAGAGCTATGGAGGGGGCTGATATAAATAGAATTTGTGAAGAGGTTGATGGGCGAATAGGTTCTTTTATAAATAGTTTTAGGCCATCGGCGATTGGTTGAAGGAGTCCATAAGGCCCTACAACATTAGGGCCTTTGCGAGTTTGTATGTAGCCGAGAATTTTTCGTTCAATTAGTGTAAGGAATGCTACTGCTAGAAGAATCGGGACGATATAAAGTAGTGGTAAGAGGTGTGTGAGTAGGAGTGCCATAAGTTAATGAGGGGATTTGAACCCCGGTTCAAAGGGCTTAGGCCTTTTGCATAGCCGTATTCTGCCACATTAACGGGCCCTTAGTCTAAGGGTTGGTATAAGGTCTTGATCGATTAAGATTATTTCATTGATGTAGGAGTCTGGCTTGTTTGTGCATTGGCCATACCTCTCCGGTCCTTTCGTACTGGGAAGGGGTTCTTTATAGATAGAAACCGACCTGGATTGCTCCGGTCTGAACTCAGATCACGTAGGGTTTTAATCGCTGAACAAGCGAACCATTAGTAGCGGCTGCACCACTAGGATACCCTGATCCAACATCGAGGTCGTAAACCCACTTGTCGATAAGGGCTCTTGAAGTGGATTGCGCTGTTATCCCCAGGGTAACTTGGTCTATTGATCGAATTATCGGGTCATTAAATATCATTTTAGTGATTCTTAGACTTATAAGTCATAGATTAGGGTGTTAGCCCATTTATTATGGAGGTTTAGTTTTACTCCGTGGCCCCCCCAGCCTAAAACCGACGTACAGGCCTCTTTGGTTAAGTTGGTATTTGAATGCAGAGGTATATGTTGGGTTTAAAGCTCCATGGGGTCTTCTCGTCTTATAATTGAATCCCCGCTTCTTCACGGGGGGATCAGTTTCACTGATTGGAGAGAGGAGACAGTGTAACCCTCGTGATGCCGTTGATACGAGTCCCCATTTAAAGAACAAGTGATTATGCTACCTTCGCACGGTCAGTATACCGCGGCCGTTGAATATTATCACTGGGCAGGCTGGACCTCTTATATTTAGTCAAGAGGCGATGTTTTTGGTAAACAGGCGGGGTTAAAATTTGCCGAGTTCCTTCTTTATCTTTTAATCTTTCCTGTAATGCTCTGGTGTTAGGATAACGTGTGGGTGGCCATAAGGTTTTCTGGTTGTGTTGTTATGGTTTTACATTTGCGTTAATTACCAATGGAGTGTCCGTTTTGGTTTATGTTTGCATTATGGAGAAGGGCGACTTCTTGTTACTAGTTCTAGCATGATTATTTTTATAATGTTATAAAATAGTTCAGTAGGGGTGAGGGGTTGGAGAGTGTTTTAGGGATTATTAGTTAGAATAATTAAGCTTTGACGCTTTTTGGAAGGTGGCTGCTTTTGGGCCCACTTTATTTTCACTGCTCTTGCTTACCCAATAGGGGAGGTTGTATCCTATTTCAAATAAGCTGTGCCTAATTTGAATAACTCTTAAGTTTTAAGGTTTGTTTGATAAAATAGAAAAACTTAAGGCAGAGCTTAAGCTCTTTTCCTGAACAACCAGCTATCTCTGAGCTCGGTAGGCTTGTCACCTCTACTTGAAAATCTTCCCACCCTTTTGCAACAGAGAGGGGTTGGCCCTTTTAGGCTGTTTTGAAGTAGCTCGCTCAGTTTCGGGGTGTCGAACTAAAAGTTTCATTTCGCTCGGGTAGACTAGCTAGACCATGATGCGAAAGGTACGAGTGGGGGTCTCTGCTGTTTGTGGCTGTAAAGTTATTTCATTTCTATTTCATTTTTCCCTTGCGGTACTACATCTAAAGCGCTTAATAATTTTTCTATCGCCTATACTAAAATGTCAAAATGTTTTATTTTTTACAGTAGCTGGGTGGTATCATGTGAGTTATATGGGCTAGATTTGGGGCTCAAAATGATCTGGGTTGAACAGATAGCTCCTCGGTGTAAGCGGGGGGCTTTTGTTAAGCTACATTTTGCTATATTCCAAGTACACTTTCCAGTATACTTACCATGTTACGACTTGCCTCTTCTAAGACGTTGAAATGGGTTATGGACGGGGGTAGTTGCACTGTCGAAGAGGGTGACGGGCGGTGTGTACGCGTCCCAGAGCCGGGTTAAAAAGAACTCTCTATTTTCTTTTTACTGCTAAATCCGCCTTCGTGACTGTGATTTCACACAGTCTTTCGTTTGTTCTAGGTTAGAAATTGTAGCCAATTACTTCCCACTCCTTAAGTTGCACCTTGACCTGACGTGTTGACGCGCTAATGTGGGTCCTTGAGCCTACTGTAAACGTTCACATGGTAGGCTTTCGACGGAGGTATACAGACGGATGAGCTAGGGGTGGTTAGGTGTATCGGGGATCATCGATTATAGAACAGGCTCCTCTAGTTGGGTGGGATACCGTCAAATCCTTTGGGTTTTAAGCATGGCTCGTAGTTCCCAGGCGCTTATAGGTGTAGGTTAATTGTTTACGGTTGGGCATAGTAGGGTATCTAATCCTAGTTTGTTTCCCAACTGTCGTGTATTCAAGTATGTGGGTTAGGGCAACTTTCGTTTATGTTCTTCTTAATAACAGGCTTTTTACTACTAAGTGTTAATTTGGCCCTAATCTAGATGAACTTTAATCACGCTTAACGCCGACGATCATCAACTTGAGCCCACGGGGTAGCCGCGGCGGCTGGCACCGGGTTGGCCGGCTCTCTTTTCTTTGACTGAGTCAAGCTATCGCTTATGCTCAATATTTATCACTGCTGAGTACCCTTGGGGGTGTGGTGAGACTAGGTGTTGTGGACTGTAGTTGTGTCTGATACCGGCTCCTTGGCCTGGGGAAGGTTAAAAGGGCGTTCTCACTGGTGTGCTGAGACTTGCATGTGTAAGTTAAGAAATAATTGATGATAAGGCTAGGATCAAACCCTTTATACCCTTAGAGCTTTTTAGGGCTCATCTTAGCATTTTTCAGTGCTATGCTTTGTGATTAAGCTATAGGAGTGCAGGGCATAATTTAAATAGAATGTTGGCTTTGGGGGTCAGTAGTGGAGGTTAAAATCCTTTTGCCCTGAAGTCCTGAGCAATGGTTAAGTTGCAGTCTCTGGTTTACAAGACCAGTGCTTTAATTAAGCTATCAGGGCGGGAGCTTTTACTTGGACTTGCACCAAGAGATGTTGGCTCCTAAGGTCAATGGAGGGCTATTCTCCTTTAAAAGC